TCTTTTTTGCATAAACAAAAGAAAAATCAATCTGATTCTAAGGTGTAAAGCGAAATATAGAAAAAGATGTGGATAAATGGAAGGGTGAAAGAAAGAGAGAAAAAAATATCAATGATATATGATTCCAATATGGAAGGTCTATGAATTATCTCATAAAAGGCAGTGTAATAAAGCATCAATACTCATTTATCGATAATTAAATGAATTTGTTCATAGAACAAAAAAATCAAGAGCCTCGAGCCAATAAAGACTGAGAAAATTGACTCAAGAACAAATTGAATTAAGAGCTCCATTGTATAATTCAGGCCTAACCATTAAGCAAGGAGCGATGGGAACGATGGAACCTATGAATCTAGAAGATTCTATTGAAAACAAATCCTAATGATTCATTGGTCGGGATGGCGGAACGAACCGGGAACCAATTCATCTATTCTGAGAAGTCATGAGCTAACTCTACAACTGAAATAGATATTGAAAGAGTCAATATTCGCCCGCGAAAACTTGATTTTCTTGGATTGCTAAATTTTAGGCAATCCGATACGATAAAGGACAAAATAAAATAACGATTCGTTATACGTTATAACCTTATAAAAAAACTATAAATAGAAATAGATCTTTAATCTATTTAGTTATATATCCAAATACGATATACAAATTACTAATAGATTAGATGAAATCTCAAAGAATCCCACGATTCAGTGTATTATTCATTAAATACATGGATATCTTAATTCAATTTAAATATTTTTGATTTTAATCCTTTTATTCGCGAGGAGCTGGATGAGAAGAAACTCTCACGTCCAGTTCTGTAGTAGAGATGGAATTGAGAAACAACCATCAACTATAACCCCAAAAGAACCAGATTCCGTAAACAACATAGAGGAAGAATGAAGGGAATATCTTCTCGAGGTAATCAGATTTGTTTCGGTAAATATGCTCTTCAAGCACTTGAACCCGCTTGGATCACATCTAGACAAATAGAAGCCGGACGACGAGCAATGACACGAAATGCGCGTCGTGGCGGAAAAATATGGGTACGTATATTTCCAGACAAACCAGTTACAGTAAGACCCACAGAAACCCGTATGGGTTCGGGGAAAGGATCCCCTGAATATTGGGTAGCTGTTGTTAAACCAGGTCGAATACTTTATGAAATGGGTGGAGTAACAGAAAATATAGCCAGAAAAGCTATTTCAATAGCAGCGTCCAAAATGCCTATACAAACCCAATTCATTATTTCGGGATAAGAATGTAAAACCAAAAGAAATAGATCTTGGGAATGAAAACAAAAAAACAATAGCAGGTTTCTTTTTTTGGACAAACAATATTTCTTTTTTTTTCTTCGCCCTTTGCATTCAACGAACAGATTAAAAAAAAAAATGATATGATTCAACCTCAGACCCATTTGAATGTAGCGGATAACAGCGGGGCTCGAGAATTGATGTGTATTCGAATTATAGGAGCTAGCAATCGCCGATATGCTCATATTGGTGACATTATTGTTGCTGTGATCAAAGAAGCAGTACCAAATATGCCCCTAGAAAGATCAGAAGTGGTCAGAGCTGTAATTGTACGTACCTGTAAAGAACTCAAACGTGACAACGGTATGATAATACGATATGATGACAATGCTGCAGTTGTCATTGATCAAGAAGGAAATCCAAAAGGAACTCGAGTTTTTGGTGCGATCGCCCGGGAATTGAGACAGTTAAATTTTACTAAAATAGTTTCATTAGCTCCCGAGGTATTATAAGATAAGAGCGTAATATGGTTATAGTAGGGTATTTGAAAAAATAGATTAAGATTAATTAGTAGATTGTGTCTCACGCATATACCTTGAATAATTCATAGATAAATAAAAGAAGTAAAAAAGAAAAACATGTTGATTATATCAAAATTCGGAGAAACAAATAATTTTAGTTCATCATGGGTAGAGACACTATTGCTGACATAATAACTTCTATACGAAATGCTGACATGGATAGAAAAAGAGTGGTTCGAATAGCATCTACAAATATTACCGAAAACATTGTTAAAATACTTTTACGAGAAGGTTTTATCGAAAACGTGAGGAAACATCGGGAAAGCAACAATTTTTTTTTGGTTTTAACCCTGCGACATAGAAGGAATAGGAGAAGGCCCTATAGAAATCTTTTAAATTTAAAACGGATTAGTCGACCTGGTCTACGAATCTATTCTAACTATCAACGAATTCCTAGAATTTTAGGTGGAATGGGAATTGTAATTCTTTCGACTTCTCGAGGTATAATGACAGATCGAGAAGCTCGACAAGAAGGAATCGGAGGAGAAATTTTGTGTTATATATGGTAATCCTTCTATTATCCGAATTGGATCCGAAACTTCCTATTTGTGAAAAAAAAAAGAGAAAGGGTGGGTTGTCTAATATCGTTCCTCCTCCATTAGTTGATACTTCAAGGAGGTTTTACCTGGAATGAAAGAACAAAAATGGATTCATGAAGGTTTAATTACTGAATCCCTT